TAATAAGTATAAATATAGAATTTATAACCAACTCATCGCTTCACATTATCTGGATCTGGATCAAAAAAAGCAGTCAAAGTCAAGATAGAATCTATTGGTCATTTCATTGTAGCAACTGAAATCTTTTTTGCATAAATAAACTCAAAACCAATCTGATTATGAATTGTAAAGCAAAATAGAAAATTATGCAGATAAATGGAAAGATGAGAGAAAGAGAGAAAAAGAATATCAATGATATAGGATTCCAATATGTGTAAGGTCTATAAATCATCTCATAAAAGCCAATGTAATAAAGCATCAATATCGATTGATTCATAATTAAATGAATCGCATTCATAGAACAAAAAAATCAAGAGCCTCGAGCCAATAAAGACTAAGAACATTGACTCAAAAATAAATTCATTAGGGGCTCCATTGTATAATTAAGACCTAACCATTAATCGAAAAGCGATGGGAACGATGGAACCTATGAATATATAAGATTTTATTGAAACCGAATCTTAATGATTTATTGGGTAGGATGGCGAAACAAACCAAGAGACACTCCATTTATTCTGAGAGGTCATAGGTTAACCCTACAAATGAAGTAAATATTGAAAGAGTTAATATTCGCCCGCGAAGATTTTGATATTATTTGATTTCTAAATTTTAAGTGATCTGATCTAATAATCATAATAAATACAGACTTGTTATAACATTTTAAAGAACATTATCTAAATATTATCTAAAAATAATTATCTATAAATATAAAAATATAAATTTTAAATTCTCTATAAATTTCTATATAGAAATAGAATACATAATTATCTATATAAGATAGACAAATAAAAAATATACAAATTTCTAATCTACTAAAATAAATTGGGTAAAATATCAATATCAAAGAATCCCAAGATTCAGTATATTATTCATATGTATACTTTCTTTTTAATCATAATCATTTCATTATCATAATCATTTCATTCGCGAGGAGCTGGATGAGAAGAAACTCTCATGTCCGGTTCTGCAGTAGAGATGGAATTGCGAAACAACCATCAACTATAACCCCAAAAGAACCAGATTCCGTAAACAACATAGAGGAAGAATGAAAGGAGTATCTTATCGCGGCAATCGTATTTGTTTCGGTAGATATGCTCTTCAGGCACTTGAACCCGCTTGGATTACGTCTAGACAAATAGAAGCAGGGCGTCGGGCAATGACACGAAATGTACGCCGCGGTGGAAAAATATGGGTACGTATCTTTCCCGACAAACCAGTTACCCTAAGACCCTCGGAAACACGTATGGGTTCGGGGAAGGGATCTCCCGAATATTGGGTAGCTGTCGTTAAACCGGGTAGAATGATTTATGAAATGGGCGGGGTAGCAGAAAATATAGCCAAAAAGGCTATTTTAATAGCAGCGTCCAAAATGCCTATACGAACTCAATTCATTATTTTGAGATAGGAATACAGAACTAAAAGGAAAAGGCCTTTCTTTGTTAGGAAAAAATTCGCAAGTTTCTTTTTTTTTTGTTTTGGACAAACAATATTTCTTTTTTTTGCCCCTTTCCATTGAAATAACAGATTCAAAAAAGAATATGATCCAATCTCAGACCCATTTGAATGTAGCAGATAATAGCGGAGCTCGAGAATTGATGTGTATTCGAATCATAGGAACTAGTAATCGCCGATATGCTCATATCGGCGACGTTATTATTGCTGTGATCAAGGAAGCAGTCCCCAATTCACCTCTAGAAAGATCTGAAGTGATCAGAGCTGTAATTGTGCGTACTTCGAAAGAACTTAAACGCGACAACGGTATGATAATACGATATGATGACAACGCTGCAGTTGTAATTGATCAAGAAGGAAATCCAAAGGGAACTCGAATTTTTGGTGCAATCGCTCGGGAATTGAGACAGTTAAATTTCACAAAAATAGTTTCATTAGCACCTGAAGTATTATAAAATAAAGCGTTATAAGAGCATTACATGATTTCTAATATTTGATATTTGAACGAAATCAATTAAATTAAAATTAATTAGTAGATTGTGTTTCACGCATATACCTTTAATAAAAATATATAAAAAAAATATAAAATTAATAAAATAAAAAATAATAATATTTAATTCATAAATTATAAAAAAAAATGAAAACAAAGTATGTTGATTATATCAAAATTACGAGGCAACAAAAGGTTTAGTTTATCATGGGTAGGGACACTATTGCTGACATAATAACCTCGATACGAAATGCGGACATGGATAGAAAAGGAACCGTTCGAATAGCATCTACTAACATCACCGAAAACATTATAAAAATACTTTTACGAGAAGGTTTTATTGAAAATGTGAGGAAACACCAGGAAGGCAAATTTTTTTTTTTGGCTTTAACCCTACGACATAGAAGAAATAGGAAAGGACCATGTCAAACGAGTCTAAATTTAAAACGCATCAGTCGCCCTGGTCTACGAATCTATTCTAACTATCAACAAATTCCGCGAATTTTAGGTGGAATGGGGATTGTAATTCTTTCTACTTCTCGGGGTATAATGACAGACCGAGAGGCTCGCCTAGAAAGAATCGGTGGAGAAATCTTGTGTTATATATGGTAATCTTTTCAATATTTAAATTGTATCTGAACTTCCCCTATTTGTGAAAAAAAAAATAGTAAAGAAGAGATTTCTAATAGCATTCCTCCTACATTAGATTAGTTGATATTTCAAGAGACTTTTAGATAGAAAACAAAAAGAACAAAAAAAAGGGATTCAGATTAGGTAATTTTTTCAACTTCAACATTCCTTTTCTTTTTTATATTTTATAGGAATACAATTTACGATTTTAAAATTTAACGAAACTTTTTTTCGTCACAAAAAGTATGTATATTCAAAATTAAGGAATGAAAAATATGAAAATAAGGGCTTCTGTTCGTAAAATTTGTGAAAAATGTCGACTAATACGTCGACGGGGACGAATTATAATAATTTGCTCCAACCCGAGACATAAACAAAGACAAGGATAATTTTTCTAAACGGAGACTCTCTAAAAGATCCGATATAAAAATAATCTATTTTGACACGAAATGGATATATCCATAGACCTCAGACTTCATTTTTGAGATGATAAAATATGGCAAAACTTTTACCAAGAATTGGTTCCCGCAAGAATGGACGTATTAGTTCACGTAAAAATGCACGTAAAATTCCTAAGGGAGTTATTCATGTCCAAGCAAGTTTCAACAATACTATTGTGACCGTTACAGATGTACGAGGTCGGGTGATCTCTTGGTCCTCCGCAGGCGCTTGTGGATTCAGGGGTACAAGAAGAGGGACCCCATTTGCTGCTCAAACTGCAGCAGGAAATGCTATTCGGACTGTAGTGGATCAAGGTATGCAACGAGCAGAAGTCATGATAAAGGGTCCTGGTCTAGGAAGAGATGCGGCATTAAGAGCTATTCGTAGAAGTGGTATACTATTAAGTTTCGTCCGGGATGTAACCCCTATGCCACATAATGGCTGCAGGCCTCCTAAAAAAAGACGTGTGTAAGAATAAACATTGAAGAAATTTCAAGAGAAATAAATAATTCAATGATTTGATCAAAAAAAAGAATATTATTATGGTTCGAGAGAAAGTAAGAATATCTACTCGGACACTACAGTGGAAGTGTGTTGAATCAAGAGCTGACAGTAAGCGTCTTTATTATGGACGTTTTATTCTGTCTCCACTTATGAAAGGTCAAGCCGACACAATAGGCATTGCGATGCGAAGAGCTTTGCTTGGAGAAATAGAAGGGACATGCATCACACGCGCAAAATCTCAGAAAATACCCCACGAATTTTCTACTATAACGGGTATTCAAGAATCAATACATGAAATTTTAATGAATTTGAAAGAAATTGTATTGAGAAGCAATTTATATGGAACTCGGGACGCGTCTATTTGTGTCAAGGGTCCTGGATGTGTAACTGCTCAAGACATCATCTTACCGCCCTCTGTGGAAATCATTGATAATACACAACATATCGCTAGCTTAAGGGAACCGATTGATTTGCATATTGGATTACAAATCGAGAGGAATCGTGGCTATTGTATGAAATCGCCAAAAAACTTTCAAGACGGAAGTTATTCCATAGATGCTGTATTCATGCCTGTTCGAAATGCGAATCATAGTGTTCATTCTTATGGAAATGGGAATGAAAAGCAAGAGATACTTTTTCTCGAAATATGGACAAATGGAAGTTTAACTCCGAAAGAAGCACTTCATGAAGCCTCCCGGAATTTGATTGATTTATTTATTCCTTTTCTACATGCAGAAGAAGAAAACTTCCATTTAGAAGAAAATCAACACAAGATTACTTTACCCCTTTTTACTTTTCATGATAGATTGGCTAAACTAAGGAAAAATCAAAAAGAAATAGCATTGAAATCTATTTTTATTGACCAATTCGAATTGGATCCTAAGATTTATAATTGCCTAAAAAGGTCCAATATACATACATTGTGGGACCTTTTGAAGAACAGTCAAGAAGACCTTATGAAAATTGAGCATTTTCGCATAGAAGATGTAAAACATATATTTGGCATTCTAAAAATAGAAAAGCATTTCACAATTAATTTACCAAAGAATAAATTTTAAATCCAATAGATTTATATCTTATTTTTTTTTCTAAATCTTTTCTAAATTTAAAGAAGATGAAAATGAATTTTGAATCTTTAACACAATCCATATATTCGTAAAATAGATCAATAATTAAATTGAATAAATGTTATCTAGGGAGAATTCACTTTGAAGCGACTATTCCCTAGATACACAAGATACACACGTCATGATATTTTATTTTCAAATCGAATCAATTTGAAAAAGACCTAAAGTTAAGGATTTATCAATAGGTAATGTTGCTCCAATACCCAACCAAAGGGCCACTACAGTACCAATCAAAAAAACAGTTGTCGCGACCGGACGACGAAATGGATTTTGAAATTTATTAACATTCTCCAAAAAGGGTACTGTTAATAATCCCG